TCAGCTCATTTCATTCGTTTTTATGTTGATCATTACGGGCCTCTTGAATTTTCTCGGTCTCTCAATTTTAATTTTTTGTATAATGTGGATTTCTTTTTGTTTCTAATTGCTAGGAATTCTCTTGTTGAGACCCTATGATTCGATTGAAACCTAAGATTCATACTAGAACCACGATGATTGAATAAAGTCCCTAAGCTAAGCCCAAGGGTTATCTGAGTAAAAACCTTTTGATCATCACTTATTCAATGAATAGATGAAATGACTCTAAATCCATAGAAACATTTGTCCGTTGGTCAAAATAAGCAAACAAAAAATTTAAGAATAATTAGAAATTAGAAAATAAATCTTTGAAATTTTTTGAGTCCGGTCGCGAGGTCTGACTGAATAGTAGGTATGAATCATAGTTTAAATATTTCTTTTCTTGATCTATTTCATTCCATATATTCCGTGCTCCAGATACTAGAATGAATATCCGACGAGGCAAAACCCATCTCTCTCAAGATGACAGACCCATTCTCTGTACTATCAATAGGATCAATTATAACAAGTCACACACTCATATTCCGGAAATACCGAAACAAAGGAATTTCACGGTCAAACTGCCGGAATGACCTAAAAATCCTAGTCCTAAGTGATTCACTTTGGATTGAAAAGACAGTACTTCGCAATTCCTATGAACCTAATTCATTGAAATTCCATCCAGTAAAACGGAAGAGTTATAAATCTCCAAAATAATAGATAGGAATACCGCGAAGAGAGCCATTGCGACACCCATCAACGGGGTAGTTCCCCATCCGGGCGCTACTTTACCATATTCCGAATTCAACGGTTTCAATAAACTTCCTAGACCAGTCTGTCTTGGTCTTGGACCAGATCTCGAATTATTCTCAACGGTTTGTGTAGCCATAAATCCTATTGCATTGATTGAATTTTATTGACTTTGTAAATCATACCGTTGTAAATAACCGATCTTATCATAGATCCATTGTGGTCTTGAAATTTTATAATAATGGAAATAGCAACCCTAGTCGCCATCTTTATATCTGGTTTACTTGTAAGTTTTACCGGGTACGCCTTATATACCGCTTTTGGGCAACCCTCTCAACAACTAAGAGATCCATTTGAAGAACATGGGGACTAATTGAAGTCAAGTAATGAGCCGCCCGTGTTGGGCGGCTCATTACTTGACTTTAATGCATTAATTCATTAGTATTTCTAAAGTAACATTATACTTTAACTATAATTGAGATAATCAAAAATCATTTTTTAGTCGGAACCTTAGGCGGTTCTCGAAAAAAGATAGCGAAAAAAATGATTCCTAGAGTCGAGACTAAGAGGAATGTATAAACCAATGCTTCCATAAATTCGATCGTGGTTTACAATTATAGCTTCCACACCTGTTCATTTGGGAGCATCTCCCAGATAAAGACAAGAGTCAAAGAAAAGGGCGATTTAAATCCAGCAAAATTTATCTGGTAATCTATGTAGAAAGTGAAATCAAAAAAAATCCAATAGAAGCGAAAGATACCATATCAGATCAATGTTTATCAGATTACCTGTCTCCTTGTAGTTGGATCCCCAAGTTTTTGGAATGCTCCAAATTCTACTTGAGCATCCAAATCTGGATCAATCCCCGCAAAAACATCTCTGAACAAGGTTCTAGCACCATGCCAAATGTGTCCGAAAAAGAAGAGCAAAGCAAACGAAGCATGCCCAAAAGTGAACCAACCCCTCGGACTACTACGAAAAACACCATCAGATTTCAAAGTAGCACGATCTAATTCAAAAATTTCACCTAATTGAGCGCGTCTAGCATATTTTTTCACAGTTGCAGGATCACTATAACTGACTCCGTTAAGTTCGCCACCATAGAACTCAACAGTTACCCCTACTTGCTCAACACTATACTTCGATTCCGCCCTTCGAAAAGGAACATCGGCTCTCACAATTCCGTCTCCATCTACCAAAACTACCGGAAATGTTTCAAAAAAAGTAGGCATACGACGTACAAAAAGCTCACGCCCCTCTTTATCTCTAAAGATAGGGTGCCCTAACCATCCAACAGCTATTCCGTCCCCGTTATCCATTGAGCCCGCTCTGAATAATCCCCCCTTTGCGGGATTATTGCCGATGTAATCATAAAAAGCTAATTTTTCAGGAATTTTAGACCAGGCTTCTGATAAACTCTGATTTTCAGCTAGTCCGGCACCAACCCTTCGATAGATTTCTTGCTGGAAGTATCCCTGATCCCATTGATAACGGGTGGGACCGAATAATTCGATGGGGGTAGTTGCCGAACCATACCACATAGTTCCGGCAACAACAAAAGCCGCAAAAAAGACAGCAGCGATACTACTGGAAAGAACAGTTTCAATATTACCCATACGCAACCCTTTGTATAGGCGTTGGGGCGGACGAACACTAAGATGAAATAGGCCTGCTAATATGCCCAATGTCCCTGCTGCAATATGATGAGAGGCTATGCCTCCCGGAACAAAAGGATCAAAACCTTCTACGCCCCACGCAGGACTTACAGATTGTACTTTTCCAGTTAGTCCGTAAGGATCGGACACCCATATTCCAGGACCATACAAGCCCGTTACATGAAATGCACCAAACCCAAAGCAAGCTAACCCTGATAGAAATAAATGAATTCCAAAAATCTTGGGCAAATCCAAAGAAGGTTTTCCTGTACGTTCATCACGGAATATTTCTAGATCCCAATACACCCAATGCCAGATAGCTGCCAAAAAGCACAAACCAGAAAACACAATATGCGCCCCGGCCACACCCTCGTAACTCCAAATACCCGGATTTGTTACAGTTCCTCCTGTGATACTCCAACCTCCCCATGAATTGGTTATTCCTAAACGAGTCATGAAGGGTATAACAAACATACCCTGTCTCCACATTGGATCAAGAACGGGGTCAGAGGGATCAAAAACGGCTAATTCGTATAGAGCCATTGAACCAGCCCACCCAGAAACTAGAGCTGTATGCATTATATGGACAGCAAGCAACCGACCGGGATCATTCAATACGACGGTATGAACACGATACCAAGGCAAACCCATGAAAATACCCCTTTATCAAAGAAAAAAAAAAAAGATA